GACCATACATATTGATAGACAGAACTACTATTTATTTGCTGAATAGAAAGATTCATGGAAAAAATCATGACTATACTTAACAACAAAACGCTCTGAAAAGCCCACATACGGCGAAGACTTTTTGTTGCCGTCGGAAAAAGAAGAAGTCCCAACCCTATTAACATAGGAACTGGAAGTGGAAGAAAAGGTATTATCCACGCATATTGATATGTCTGTTCCATAAAAAAAGTTTTTTATTCTTAATTAATTGTTTCCGATTCACCGGATCTTACCTTTCGAAAAAGTCAATAAAAAATCAAGATATGCACTAACTGATTTAAGAAGTTTATATTAGTATTTATTAATATTAATTATTCTGAGTCTTTTCAAAACCGTTCAAATATTCAAAAAAGAAGTTACAATTGGTCAAATGATATGACCAAGTGACATATAAAAAAACGAACACTTATAATAGGAAAATAAAAATAGAATAATTTATCGTAATCAAAATTTATATTCATAGAGCAAGGATAAAAATTTAGCCTAAAAAGAGTACTTGATGCTGATAGGAATTATAAGATTAACTAAGGTCATCGGTCTAATGAAAAAAACTCTTGATTTTAGTTAGTTTATTTCAATTTCAATTCATTAACTAATTTTCAATTAATTAACTAATTCATTATGGGATTGATTGTTTTCCATTTCAATCAAAACAATTTATTAGTAAAGTTTAGAAAAATATGGAACTAAAATGAACTTTTTAGCGAGAAAGGATCAAAAATGACTAAGATCCTTTTTTATCAAACCACGTATCTTTTAACAGATTTATTACTAGTCTCATTCGAATTTTAAAATTGAATTTAGTTGTATTTTTTTCTAGTTTGACTATCAATTTATTAGTCAAAAGTACAATCCTGGTATTTTATTACATGTAAATCAAGTATAGAATGCCGAAAATAAAGGTCTTTTAGATTCTTTTTTTATTTTATTAAGTTTGATTTGATTTCTATGACATGCAGATTCTAAAGATATAACTTTGAGAGATAAACAACGCGAACTAATAGTTCCAAACCAAAAATTTTTGGTTTTACGGAATATTTTGTTATTTCGAGTCATTTTTGATCCAGTTTTCATGGATCTTTGACATATCTATATTTCTTTTTTATGAAGAGAATATTATATTATTTAGAGAAAAAATAGATAATGAATAAGAATAATAATAGAACAATAGATGTCTTTCACATCCAACTATAACAATGAGTAACTTCTTCATTTTTAAATGGCAGTTCCAAAAAAACGTACTTCGATATCAAAAAAGCGTATTCGTAAAAATATTTGGAAAATGAAAGGATATTGGGCGTCGTTAAAAGCTTTGTCATTAGGGAAATCTCTTTCTACCGGGAATTCAAAAAGTTTTTTTGTACGACAAACAAATAAGTCCTAAAATATTGGAATAATCGAAATGCATTTGATTCAAAAAATTGGATCAGTAATTTGTTAATATAAAATCAAAGTTCATATTAATATGAAATAGAATCTTAATGTTATGTCTAAAAGAATAATTCTTCTATTTTCTAAATCTAAATAAAAAAATAAATACAATTTTTTATTTTTTTTTTTTTATGTTTTCACTCATATTTTGGTGGTGGGGAGTCTTTTTTTCCCCATCGACCTTTACAATTCCAATAAATAAAATTTTTTATCTTTTTCGGGAAGGGCAGATTGTTGAAACTAATGGATTCCATGTTAAAAACTAACTTCTTAATTTATTGCATTTACCATATGTAATGGATTTACCATATATCTCCAATTTTCAGATCATCAATAAAAGAATCAATAAAAGAACTTGATTGTTGAGATATTATTATATTATGTACAAGTGTCAATTTGCAGTACTCCAAATACAAAATAGTTTTAGATTCATTGAGAAAAATTCTTTTTTGTTTCAAATTTATGATTATGAAATCAGATAAACCAGAAATAATGACATGACAATAAGCGTAAAAAAGGAAAAAAGTTTTTTTATTCTTTTTATTCTAGAGAGAGATTTCTATAGCTGCAAGAGTTCGATTTTAGAATCGCATAAACTACGTAAAAAGCCCTAAGATTGGACACTTAAAGGAAAATAAATGAAACTAATGAATCTTCAAATTGACTTTTGAACTCATTTTTTTTATCAATTTAATTTTTACTAAAAAAACATATTTGATTGAATTGACTTGTTCAATCTCGACTATTGAATATAAATAGGCTATTATGAATTCGAGCAAGCCGCTATGGTGAAATCGGTAGACACGCTGCTCTTAGGAAGCAGTGCTAGAGCATCTCGGTTCGAGTCCGAGTGGCGGCATGCCATCTTCTAAACGAGATCCAATAGATCCTATAATAAAAATAAATTAAATTCCCAATAATTAATATTAATATGGGGGATCCCCACCTTTTTTCTTTTTTATGATATTTTCAACTTTAGAGCATATATTAACTCATATTTCCTTTTCTATTGTTTCAATTGTGATTACAA